GTAAAAATAACATTGCCATAAATTGATAAGGTAATATTTCCATTTACTCATCAGGAGAGGCGTGCCTTTTGAGCCCAAAAAGGCTTTTCCTTGATACCTAACATAATGAATAAAAGGATCCTTGAACAACCCTAGCTTGGATTGAATAGAAAAGCCTTCTAGAAGAAGTTTTTTTATTTTTCCATAGAAATGGATTCGCTCAAAAAAGACTCCAAAAGATGTTGATCGTAAATGAAACGATTGGTTACGAATAAAACCGAGTATGGATTCGGATTCCCATACATGAGAATTATAGAGGAACAAGAAAGATTTTTGATTCCTTTTTAAAAAAATGGAAATGGATTTCTTTAGTGTAATAAGACTATTCCAATTATCATACTTGTAAAGAAAGAATCGGACTAAATGTAACGAAGAAGCATCTTTCACCCAGTAGCGGAGGGTTTGAACCAATATTTCGAGATGGATGGGAGGGGTTATTTCTATATCTGACACATAAGTTAAATGTACCAATTGGTCTTCTAAAAAAGGAAATAAGGAATGAATTGAGCGTAAATTCTGAAATTTTACTATTTCTTTCCTTTCGAAGGAAGATTCAAGTCGTAGAGAAAATAAAATTTCTATAATTACTGAAAAAACTTCTGATAGCATTTGAGAATATAAATTCTTGTTGTGCCCCCAAAATGCATTTTGCTTCGAACCACCATTAGTATTAGTAAAAAGAGCTAGATGATTCTGTTGATACATTCGATTAATTAAACGTTTAAGAAGTAGAAAACTGAATTTTTTGTCATAATCCACATTTTCCAACAAAACGGACCTATGATCATGAGCAAATGCATAAATATATTCTTGAAAGATAAGTGGATATAGGAAGTCATGTTGACGAGACTTATCGAGTTCTAAATATCCTTTAACTTCCTCCATTTAAAATAGAAATTCAATTTGAATAAAAGATAATGGATTTCGTGGATTATCAAATGATACATAATGCGATACAGTCAAAACAAGGTATTAGAGGAATAGAAAGAATAAACACCTAAAGAATAAACACCTCGGAGATAGTAAACTCATCAACGGACTCTCTATCCTCTCTTTTCCATATAAAAAACTTTGATTCATTATAGGATAAGAAGGTGGTTAGAAATCCTTTATTTTTCCAACTTAACCGCTCTTTTGATTTTGGAAAATGGATATTTATCAATATACGGCTTCTTTTACACAGTCATCCCCACTCTAAAAGGGAGAATAGTTAGGATTTTTTTTAATGGATAATCCATTCATGGGAGAAACCTTTCCCGGAGCAGGCACTAATATATTTTTAACGTATAATTAGATCGGGTAGTCATTCAAATTACGAAGATAAGCACGTGGCTTTTTGTTTCCCTACAATTGGAGCCAAAGGGCTCTATCCATTTATTCACTTGACCCAACTTTCAATTCATTTTATTTTGCTCCAAGAATGCAAATCAGGACCAAACTTTTAAGAATGAAATATTCTCAGAATTCTCTATTGATACGACATGCTCTTTTTTCCAGTCATTCCTATTTCGGATCAGTCGTGGTCGTACAAACTCTACCGACGGTATGGACGAATCCCTTGCTTCATCCAGATATGTAAAAGATCCTAGTCGCACTTAAAAGCCGAGTACTCTACCGTTGAGTTAGCAACCCCAAGCCAAAAAGGAAAGTCTATAAATCTAATCAAAACCAAACTAAAGATTGCATGACACAATCAAAACATTGAACTAAGAACTAATAAAAAATGAAGGAAAGAAAAACGAAAATCTATGGAACGAAGATGAAATGGATCTTTTTCTTTTTATCCACGATCTAATTATATTTGTTCAATAGACTGTTGTCAAGATAAATGTTGAGAAAAAAATACAATACAAAAACGACAAGAAACTCCATTCGAAATTACTAAGAAAAAAAGAAGGACTTGTGTTGGATTGGCACTACATGGATTATCTACATAGATAATAGATAGATAAAAACGAAATGGAAATAGCAAATATGAAAACAATATATTGGAATTAATTAATCACGAAGTTGACAAAGCAAGTTTAATCTCATTCTTTCGAACTGCAAAGAAAACCATCCAATTAAAGGGAAGATCAGAATTTTCTATTTGTAGATCCAAGTTCTTGAGTTATTCTATTCATTTGAAGATTTTTCTATCAATATCAAACCAATACAAGGTATTTTCATTCTTATCATGTGATTTTAGAGGAACAATAAAAAATGGGTTCTGATTAGAGTAAGAAAGAGAATAGTAAAGAAAAGTTATAAAAAATTAGATTAGATCCGAGTCATACCCACACTTTTTTTTCTTTCATTTTGATTGATTAAGAAAAAGTTCCCTAAAAACATCCGCCTTCTTTGAAATATCATGAACAGTTCCTGTCGGTTTAGCCCCCTTTTCAAGGAAATAGAGAATAGCGGGAACATTTAAATGGGTTTGATTCCTTATCGGATCGTAAAAACCCACTTTACGAAGATCTCTTCCTTCTCTTCGGGCTCGAACATCAATTGCAACAATTCGATAAACGGCTCATTGGGATAGATGTAATACCCCCCCCAGAACCGTATAAGAAGTTTTCCCCTCGTACGGCTCACGAAAAAATGATTCGAAATTCTATAATTTGAATGCCAAGTAGATCCCTAAAATCATTAAAGAAATAGAATCACAATAAAGCCCTTTCTTGTTTCTAAAAAAACAAAAAAGACATTCGTACTCATAACTCAAGTTAGATAACTCTCAAATAGTTCAAAGAATGACCTTAGGAATTTCAGTTATTGAGCGGGCTCGAACCCCTTTCTGTCTCGTTTAGAAGTTTTTTTCTTTTCTAGCTATTAAGACAATTGAAAAAAGTCTTTCCTTGTTCCACGATCTTTTATCTTTGCTTTGAATCCTTGGGTTTAGACATTACTTCGGTGATCCTTAATCATTTCAAAATGGCAGCAACATACCCTTTTTTTATGATTTCTTATATCAAAGAATCATTCGAATGATTGATTCCCACTTTATACACTTTGAATCAAAAGAGTTTTACCAATTCGAAAAAACGGGTTTGAAACGTGTTCGAATTCAATCCTTTCGATTTATATCTTGAAGATAAACTTACGAAGTTGTTCCAACTTATTCATTGACACTCACCCTAGATCCTTGCCCCTGAGAAATCAATACTTTCTACTCGAGCTCCATCATATTATGTACTATTTGAATTATAATCGAGAGTAATAGAACAGAAGAAAAGATGTCGAGCCAAGGGCACCTTCATTGCTATCTAAAATGACGGATGTAAGAATCCACAGCTGATCATGTCCTTCAAGTCGCACGTTGCTTTCTACCACATCGTTTCAAACGAAGTTTTACCATAACATCCTATAGTTTAGAAATGGAATCATGAGTAGTCATTGGTTTGGTCAGTACTACTTATATAGTAATGCATTTTACGTGTATATGGGTGGCGAAATTCTGTTCTAAGGAAATCCTCACGAAGAATTTAACTTAAATCCCCTAATCCCAAATTTTATTGTATATTATTGTATAAAAAATATTGTATTATATTTATATAATTATAGAAGAATAGAATTCTATAATAAAAATACAATAGAAATAAGATGAATAAACGAGTCCTGTTTAATAAATCTGCATCTTCGAGTACCGAGAACTCACAGGAAATCATGGAAAATATTGAAAAAAAAAAATTCCTACTTGGACATCATTATTTGAATACAGTACATTTTTTTCAGCCTATCCTAAGATAGAAAAATACATCTTTCTTTTCGAATTCAACCATCAATAGGTTAAGGAAAATAGCTAAGTAAAAAAAAAGCAAATTCCGGTTTTTTATGAAGTAGATAAAAAGAGTTCTATCTGTGAAAAATTTTTCTTCCTTATTGCTTTATCTGATTAAAGAAATAGGAATCGAACGAGTAAAGGATTTCCGTATCTATTCGCTAAATTAAACAACTGTCAACTTAATTATGGATTCACTATTTCAATTAAAAGGATCACAAGCATTTATCACAAAAAGAAAAACACTGTTGTTACTGAAATAGAACGATACATTGAAGTCCCCACTTGAAAGTCAATTTTCTGTAATCTTTCCATAAAGTGACTAGAATCGACGAATCACCTCCTCTCAAAATTGTTATCTATATCTATATTTAGAATTATTAATTCATTTTTGGAATTAGAGCAAAAATAGAAATACCTACAAAAAGAAGGTTCAAAGAAAAAAGCATCTGTTACGTATGTAATTTACTTGATCTTTTAGTAATGAGGTTTCATAGAACAGATCAAGGTATTAAAATGGATACTTTTCGTTATGGAGATGATGAAGCATAAATAAAAAGCGGGCTTTTTTCCGAGATGCACTAGGTGAGCTAGTCTAGATATAAAAAAAGGATTCGGATTAAGCTCTTGTTCCTAGTTTTTATTTTACCCCACTAGAGTCTTGTCTGAAGAGACTTAATACCCTTGATTGAATTCAATTTCTACCAAGAAATCTCTTTTATTTTAATCTTTAAATTAAGGGAGCCAGCGGATACAGTTTTTCTAAGTACTTACCTTGTTATTGTAAATAAACGGGGGTTTTGAAAAAAAAAATCTTTCTTTATTCACATATAATCCATATCCTCTGGGACGGAAGGATTCGAACCTCCGCATAGCGGGACCAAAACCCGTTGCCTTACCACTTGGCCACGCCCCACTGCATTGAAATTCTTCACTAATAAACACTACTGTTAGTATTGGTTATTCGTCAATTCCAGCCAAAATTTCTATGGAAGGAATAATTTTTACCACGTGTCGATATAGAATTATATAAAAATGGATTGATCATTACATATAATTGAATTAAGATATAAGATATTGTATGAAATTCAAATTTCTTCTATTTAAAATTTGAATTGAAAATGGAAGGATTTTTATTGGGGTAAGTTCAAAGAAAAAGAAGGGTTTTTGAGTCTATTTTAATTTCTTCATTTTCCCTTATATCAATAACTCAATCAAAAAGCAATTATCTCCAAGAACAAAAAACTTTTGTTATGCTTAATATCTTCAGTTTGAGTGGTATCTGTCTTAATTCTGACCTTTATTCGATTCATTTTTTATTTGCCAAATTACCTGAGGCCTACGCCTTTTTAAATCCAATTGTAGATCTTATGCCAGTTATACCCCTGCTATTTTTTCTCTTAGCCTTTGTTTGGCAAGCTGCTGTAAGCTTTCGCTGAGCTATTTAATAGAATACTGTTCTAGAAAAAAACTATCCTAGAAAAATGCATGCTTTATTCGATAAAAATGCTAACAATTGATAAGATCAGATAGAGCTCTTGGTGCAAATAAAATAGTTGCGCTAAATCTGGATCACCTCATTTCTGCATTCTGACCCTTTTCCGGTGAAAAACTCGAGTGGGTTACTCAAGAATTAGCTATTTTTGTTTTAGATATTAAAAAAACTTTTGGTAATGAAAGAGTCTTCTTCCAAATATTACAAATGAATTTATGAAAATTCATTTTTTTTTTTTGAAACTGCTTCATTTCTTAGTATCAAAATAGTTAGGATATGTGGTATAAAAATGGCGAATCTATTCTCTTTTTTATAAAAAAAAATGATATTGGAGATTGTGTAATGCTTACTCTCAAACTCTTCGTTTACACAGTAGTTATATTCTTTGTTTCTCTCTTCATCTTCGGATTCCTATCTAATGATCCAGGACGTAATCCTGGACGAGAAGAATAAAAAACTAGGATAAGACTTTTTCCTTTCTTTTGCTTTATTTTCAGATTTTCTTAGAATTTTTTTCGATTTACTCCTTTAAATAGGAATTTTACTTTAACAAAATAAAAAGGATTTCCTTTCCGATAAATATTAAAGAAAACGAAAAGATAACTTCAACGGAAACGGAAAGAGAGGGATTCGAACCCTCGGTACGAATCGCTCGTACAACGGATTAGCAATCCGACGCTTTAGTCCACTCAGCCATCTCTCCAGTTGAAAAAGAATAAGTACTATGTTATATTACTTAACATGTATAAGGTAAGGATTGAAAAGAGTATTTCTTCTTGATTTTTCCTTTATTATATAAATCTAAAGAAGGTTTAACCGCAATCCCATGATTTTTTTTTGATAAAGTAAGAGTAAGGGCTTTTTCATTCCCACGGCCTGGCCGGGTTAGTACCTAGCCGGGCCTTTTCAAAATACTTTAGTCTAAAAGGGATTATTCTTTTTTTTTTTTACTAGATATAGTTGGAACTAATTCCGAAAACTAGACGTAAAAAAAAAAAGAAAGGATAATAAAAAGGATCCTCTCCTTTTTATTTGAGAAATTCTTTACTTGAAAAAAGGGGGTTAAATTATTTAACCGTGGATTCTTCCATCAGATATTTTTAGGTTATAACTGAAGTTATTTTATCGAACCCTAATTGGTCAAAAACCCTCGAGCAAAAAAAGATAGAACAGGTTATTTAACTAATCCCTTTTATTAATAATTTAATAATTAGAGTCACCTGAGAAAAGGCATCAACACCCTATTTTTGCTGATACCGCTACAATTTTTTTTGTTCGACAAAAACCCATTTCTATACAATAATGACATTGTAGCGGGTATAGTTTAGTGGTAAAAGTGAGATTCGTTATATGAATCCCCTAATAGTTAAGGGGTCCTTCGGTTTTCTTTGTATTCCGAACAAAAACTTTATTTCTTAAAAAGGATTTAACCCTTTACCTCGCAATGACAAATTCGAGGACAAATCCACATTCTCGTGATTTTTATCCAAATTTGAATTAAAAATTTGAAAATTGGATTCTGAAATTACGAAACAGAATTGTTATTGAATTGGATTAATACTTCCAATTGAATGAGTATGAGTAAAAGATCCATGGATAAAGTAAAAAACTTTCTAATCGTAACTAAATCTTCTATTTTTATTTGTCGAGGGAAAATTGAAGCAAAATAGCTATAAAATGATGACTTTGGTTTACTATAGACATCAACATATTCGTTTAGCTCGGTAGAAAAAAGGCTTTTCCTCAGGATTCTCTCCACTAGAAATAGAGAACGAACTAACTAGAAAGATTTTTCTAATCTTCCTCTTATAGAGGGATCATCTATAAAGCGAGCTGTCTTGAATGTATTCAAGATAGAAAAGCTGACATAGATGTTATGGGTCAAATTTTGTTGCTTTTTTTTTTCGTTCACAGCTTCAATCATGGAATTTCTCCATCTTCCATAAAGGAGCCGAATGAAACCAAAGTTTCATGTTCGGTTTTGAATTAGAGACGTTAAAAATCCTGAGTTGACGTCGACTATAACCCCTAGCCTTCCAAGCTACCGATGCGGGTTCGATTCCCGCTACCCGCTTTTTCATTTTTTTCTATATTTATCTATTTATATTCTATTTACTTTCTATATATATTTTTATATCTATAATATAAGTAAATAAATATAGAAATAGAATTGAATGAAATAGAATACATCATTGAATTGAAT